AAGAATAAGTAAAATTTTTAATGTTTTGCTTATGTACAAAGTAACAAATATTATAATTGGATCGTTCGATCATTTTTCAGTCATTCATTGAATGATAAATCACTACAAGTGAAGGAGATACACGATTTAAATAACGAAAGATCCAATATTTAAAAATTGTATCTAAAATGACTGGAAAAGTAGAAACAAGACCGGATATAATTTGCTCATTATGAGCAAATCCAAAATCTTTGTAGACAGAGCCAATCATTAATTCCCACCCGTGGGGCGAATGGAATCCTATACATAAATCAGTTAATAAAAGAATAGAAAAAGCTTTTATTGTGTCGCTTAAGTTATATAGGAATTCTTGAACCCAAGAGTTAAGAATAACGAGTTCTTCATTACCTAGAATAGAATAACCACTTAGAATAACGAAACAGATTATATTTGTCGAGAAGTGTAAAATTGTATGGATGCGATCCTCGTTGTGCATCTTGATCAATTGGATCGTTTCTTTGTAGATTTCGATGTGAGGCTTTTGTAAATGTGTTTCCGGGTATTCCTTTATCATTTCGTCCAAACGTAGGAGTTCCTCTAAGTCTATGAATTTTTTTAGAATACTCTTTTCTTGAATATCATTCAAAAAAAATTCGGATTGCCTAGTATTCCACCAATTAGTAACCCAAGATTCCAGACTTTTATTAAATGAGAGAGAGATCCACCAAGGCAAAAACACTATAGATGCAAGATATAGAAGGGAAATGAATACTTTCTTTTTTGCCATTTTTTCGTCTGTGAATTTTTTAATTTTTAATGAACGCACCTCATTCGTCGACTCTATACGATACTAATATTTCTATCAACCATAAGTTCTATTACAAGTCATCGAGCCCGCGAATCTCTTTCCATGTTTTTATTTGTGATTCAGTACAGCGGTTAGTCCTTGAATTTAGAAAGAATACAGAAATAGAATAAGTAAAGAGCCCACTTCAAATTAATAGTAGCCGGGATTTCGAGACAAAAGAATTTCTGATATAAAATATTTCGAAAAAAAAAATCTTTACTTTATTATAAATTATAATTATGAAATGTTTTGGTATATGACGAATCTTTTATTTAGATTTGTTACTTCTTTTGTTACTGAATTGAGTTAAGTGGGTTTACATACGGATAAAAAAAATTGTGGACACAAACAATTTAGTTTTAGAATTATTTCGTATACGTTTGCTTTGTATCGAATAAGCCTTCTGAAGAAACTTCAGTTAAGTTATGCTATAGAAAAAAAAGAGGATTCTTGAGTTTTTTCTCTCTTGCAAAGTATTAAAGTATTCATTCTTCAGTTCCTTTTTTCAAAATACTTCAATTGGTACGCGCAAGAAATAGGCCAATTCAGCAGCTTTTTGCTCAATTTCTCGTGGAGTCAAATTCTCATCAGTACGAGTCAAGGGAATGGCCCCCTGGCCTTTGATTTCCATATAAAGGACACGACGAGCATAAATACCCTCTTTAATTTCTATTCTGATGGACTGAATGTCTTTCATAAGGAATTGGAGGAATATGCGACGATTTTTTCCAGGAAATCCCCAACGAAAAATACACACTATGCCCTCTTTTATATCGAACCGATCATAACCACTACCTACATTCCACGAAATTGTGCACCACAAATAGGAGCTAATAAAAAGACCTGCGATCCCATAGAAAGACATCACGATCCCTTGTGGAAAGAAAATTATTTGCTGAGAAGGAAATAAAGATATAAAATTCCTACCAAAATAACTGGACGTTCCAACCAATAAAAACCCTAATGAACCTAAAAAAAGAATAAAGGCCCAGCATAAATTACTTGTTTTTCGAGAACCCGCTATAAGTTCTATCCATATACGTTCTGATCGCCAACTCATACTATAACTAGACCTAGTTGCATTTTATTGGAATTGGTAGAATAACAAAAATAAATTTTATTTTACTTTTTTTTATTTCCGAAGTAACTCTCATCAACCAGCACTACTATGAAGTGAACCTTTAGGGTTAATTCATCGAATTTCTTAGATCCAAACTAAAATAATAACATTCCTTGATTTCCTAATATATAGATATATTGATAGATATATTGACTTTACATTTCAGAAATTCTCCCCGATCCCGATCTATTTGAAAATAGTTATAATTCATTTACCTATATATCGTGTTTACACATACATAAGAGCTTATGCCCGAAGGAAGCCGCATATTATACCATATTCTACTAAATAGATATCCGTGTTATGATCCAAGTAAGTTAAGTCTTGAAAAAAAAAATAGATAAGATTTGTCCTTATCGTATCTAAAAAATCTTGTTTTTTTGAACATAAAGAGATAAAGAAGCCATTGCAATTGCCGGAAATACTAAGCCCACTAAAGGCACAAAAATTGAGGGGAAGCTGTTGAGAGTTATCATAGAATGGGTACCTCGATTTAATATTTGTACCTGTTATTTATTGTTTTATATTAATATTTTAACCTTATCTTTATATTG